AATGAAGCCATGATCCGCTAGATATATCAATCTTATTATATAGATTATATAGAAATCTTCTATTAGGTAGAAATATCAATAGAAATGGGTCTTATGTTATGTTGTAGAATCAAAAAAGATATTTTCAATTCTCTTCTACGTCTTTATGTGTTGATGCTTCAAATAAGCTTTTCTGTGACGAAAGGGAATAGTAAATTTTTCTTCTAGAATAACATAAAATAATTAGGAATAAGTAGATTTAATCAGAAATATCGACAGATTTTTTCGGAGTCCAAAAAAGTATAATATGAAAATGAAAGAAAAAGGTGGATCCGCTGTTCTGTTCCAATTTCATCTATATCGAATTTGAATATCAGAATAGTGGATATAGTCCTGATTCAATAGGTTAGGTCCACTTACTTTTTCTTTTGTTGATTTCGAATCTAATCTTTACAATTTTTTTTTTGATTTGATTGGGTTAGACAAAAAATTTGACGATTTAAGAGCCAACTTAATTTTTTTTATTTAATATAAATAATAAACAAATGTTAAACTCTATAACTCTAATTAATCTACTATAAACCATTCGAACTTATTCGAATTTAATTCGAAATTTTATTAGAGATATAGAATTTCTTACTTTACTATATTTATTACAAATATCAACAATATCTATATTCCCCCCTTCAATCTAGTCTCCTAGGGAATACTACCATTGAAGTTTTATGAAAATAAGGTCAAAGCCCCTTATCGGATTTGAACCGATGACTTACGCCTTACCATGGCGTTACTCTACCGCTGAGTTAAAAGGGCTTCAATTCCTAAATGAGCCAGCATGTAGATAATATATATCTAGGGAAATCGATTCCAAATCAAATCTATCTAATCTATAAAGTAAATAGATTCGAATCCAATTATTATATGAAGTAAACTTCTAATAATTCATTCATAAACATAAACGAGAAATTTCATTTACCTAATGAATATAAACTCAATTAGTGAATATAAATGAAATTAGCGAATATAGGTAAAAAAAAGGGGGGTTTATTTATATTTATTGAATTTGATAAAGATTAATGCAATGGATTTTTGATGAATTTTTTCAAAGCCGAACCTAATTGAATTGACCACCATCATAACGAAATTCATTTGATTTATATATACGTGTACTTACCAATTCAACATAGATCAAAGATATTTCATCGAATCATTGATGAACAGATTCTATTTGTCCCCCGAGCAAAATTATTAGTTATAGAATAATATTCTATAATATAATAATAATCGAATTTCTTAAGAATTTCTTAATATGGTTCTTCTAATCACCATTATTCCATTATTCATTATAATATTCTCATTTCAATAGAATTTCATTATTAAATAGAATTTAGAATTCTCTAAGGTCTAGAAATTTCTTAAGAAATTGACTAAATTTACTAAAAAAATAGATAATATTAATTAAATAATATTATATTAATAAATATATTAATTCATGAATAGAAATGAGGAATCCAAAAATTGTATGGAATCATGAAAGGCGGAAAGATTTTTCGAATCTAGTCCTACCATTTTGTTATATTGACAATTTAAAAAAACTGTTCATACTTATGGGCATAGTATTCTGACAAATGTGCCCCCATCGTCTAGTGGTTTAGGACATCTCTCTTTCAAGGAGGCAACGGGGATTCGACTTCCCCTGGGGGTAGGGTATTACGAAAGGAAGTGGATCAAGGATTATTAAGAAATATAGAATTTCTTCTTCCTGGGTCGATGCCCGAGCGGTTAATGGGGACGGACTGTAAATTCGTTGACAATATGTCTACGCTGGTTCAAATCCAGCTCGGCCCAATAATTCACTGATCCGCCATGAAATGATATTACCCTTTTGTTCTGTTTTCTAGAAATGCCAGATACAAAAAACAAAAAAGAAAAAAAAAAGAAATCCAAATTTCTGCTATATCCTTACTTGTATTTTATTTACTTTCTTTTTTTTTTTTTCTTTTTTTCCTACAAATTCTGATCTTGTTAATGACCTAGATTCATATCAGGATTTGTAAATAGAAAGTCTAAGAAAAAGAATTATCTAAAGATATAAAGAAAAAAGACTTTTCTTTCTTTTCATTTTCATTGAAAGATTGATTCTCAATCGATTTGATTTATTTGAAATAACGAAAAGATGACTAGTAATTTGTGTCATTATCACTAAAGTGGATATCCATGCGGATATCCATATTACCACTTGCCTCTCTCTTAGAACGGGGCCGATTCCAATTCCAATTCAAAATCGAAATAGAACGGGTTTGAATGAAATCATAAGAATTGCTGTACACTTTATTTATTTTAGATTTTATTTCCCTGGGATTGTAGTTCAATTGGTCAGAGCACCGCCCTGTCAAGGCGGAAGCTGCGGGTTCGAGCCCCGTCAGTCCCGACGTATTCAAATCCAACAATCCAACCAAAAAAATATATCAATTCCGCTTTCTATTTTCTTTTCTGTAAATAAGGGGACAAATAGTAGAATTTTTTTCTCAAAGAGAAGGGGTCCTTCTTTTTTCTTTTATTTTTATTACTTTACTTTTTTTCATCAAAGTAAATCAAAGTAAATAGAAATATGGGAGTTCCACTTTTTTTAACTAATAGCGACGGAAATGGATCGAGACATAATATTCAGGATTTCAAGAGATATGGTGCCGGGTTTGCCTTTTTCGGTTTCTCCCAACCTGCGTAATGAAATCGAATCGAGTACCATATCGTATCTTTCCCGATAGTACATACTCAAATCCAATTTTTCTTTGTACGATACAAAATGAATCGAATTTCTTTGGAATTCTTTTAATTGGAAAAGTCTCCTCTTTTTTGACTCCGATTTTGCTCAATTACTAATTTGAATTTGAAATAATCTATCTCATTCAAATTGTACACTGAAGTTTTGATATATTATATTTATTCCATTACTAATCTTTATCGCACCTTTTTCCAATAAGATTAGATCATTAAAAAAGGAGTTTAGAACTTAACTTCCCCTTCTCCATTTCGCTTCTATTATTTGGATTTGTTTGGAACCAATGTAAGTGGAAAGGCGGTTAGATGATACTTCGTGAGATGATTGGACAAAGACAAAGAAGGCAATAGTTGTTTTTTATAGAAAAAAAAGAATGAAAAAAAAATTTTAAAATTAAAATAAAGTAACGAAATTTTCGATTGGGTCAAGAATCCTTTTTTTTTGATTCGGTATGAATAAACGATCTTTCTATGTTATACTATTCAATTCTCGACGAGGAATCAATTTGATAGGTCAGATATTGTTATTCATGATATTTATCCGATTCGATATCATCGAGATAGAATTTATCTCATTGAATTTAGAGGCAAAAAATTTATCATCTCTATGGGATTAAATCCCGAGTTATTGTGAAGTAAAGAAAAACGAAAGGATGAGATTATGGAAGTCAATATTCTCGCATTTATTGCTACTGCACTGTTCATTCTAGTTCCTACTGCTTTTTTACTTATAATATATGTAAAAACTGTTAGTCAAAGTAATTAATTTGAACGAAACTTGACGTCTTAGTTCTTAATCAATATCAATGATTAAAAACATAAATAAAAAGGATTCAAAATTTGTGTTTTAGACGAAATATGCGGACTAGAATCAGCAGTATCCTATGAGATCCGATAGTATGGGTAGAAAGAAATAGATATTTCTTTACTACCCATACTATCTTTTTTTGTTATTCGAGTTTATAAAGTTGTACTGTATAAAGATATAGGTTTAATAGAAATCAATCGAAAATGGCATCTTCATTTTCATACATTTAGATATTAATTATCTATATGGAATGTACATAAGGTCCCAATTCGATTTGTTTTCCTCATCTATTTGATTTGTGTTGATTCACATTAATCTTAATCTGAAATAGTCGAAAGAAAGGCACTTCTGACTCTTACGATTCTAATTCCTGGATTTCGGATTATTTGAAATTTCCTATTCAAATTTCAATAGGAATCTTCGAATCTATTGAAATAATCAAATCAAAGAAAAGGAAAAAAAAAAAGAGTCTAGATAGACTATATTAATAAAAGAAAATCAAGAAATCTTATTTTAGTATTCTTAAGTGATTAAACGATTGTCAAATCATCCAAAGAATGGAGTTTTAGAAAAACTTTTTAGATTTCGCCGAAAAGCATTAGTAAACTCCGTCGGTTTTGAATCTTTGAATCATCATATGAAATGAGTCAAGTCAATAAAGTATAGCATAAATAGGATTTTTTAAATACTAAATCAAATAGTAAAGTTAAGTAATAAGCGCACAACGCAATATGCGACTTCTTTAAGAAAATATCTTAGGATGTGTATTATCTCGTTGGAGGACCACTATGTCTATCTTATTTCCCACGGAAACCCGTTATATTTAATTAACTATAAATAAATTACTTGAAATTTTCAAAAGGAAAGACTTTCTTTCTTTTATCTTTGAACAAGAAAAAGGCAAACAAATAAAAAGTAAAAAAGGTTCTTCTAGTCCTCATTGACTAGAATTGTCAATATATAATTCTAGTTAACGGTCGGTTTAGCGAAATAGAAAATTTAAGAAGAATTCGTTTGGAATAAATTTCCTCTCATTTTGATTCCTTTTACTTTGTTTGCGAAATATAAAACACGGGAATCATTCAAATATTTGTTTGATTATGATTATATTAATCAGGGTCTTTTTCGTCTATTCTTGAATAGACGAAATTATTCAACCCAAATCCGACTCGAATAGAATTTCGAAATGAAGATTTTTTTAAATTCAATTTCGAAATTTGTAAGAATTTCGAAATTGAATTAATTGAATGCAAAATTCTTTGCAGAATGATCTATAAAACAATTGGTAGAGTTTTATTTCTCAACTCAATTAGGAGTATCCCTAGAGTCCACTTCTTCCCCATACTACGAGTGAAAGGGAAAATGTAAAGACTACCATTAAAGCAGCCCAACCGAGACTTACTATATCCATGTGAATTATGTCCCCTATCTCTATGAATATGAAGGAATTTTTCCAGTATTGTTCACTTTGTTTATTGTTCACTAATAATAGTAGTCGAACCGCCGGTGCGGAGTCAAAAAAAAGTATTTTGGCCAATACCATTGATGAAATAATACAAAAAATCCAATTTATCTTAAGAAGTTCTTATTATATTATTTAATATTTTTATTTTGGTAGAATCGGTAAAGATTAAGCACAAATCTTTATAGGCAGCGACGCTCTTGGAAGTCTCAAGAGTCATTTTTTTCCTCCGCGTTTTTTTCTATTGGGAAAAAATTGAAGCAGTTATATCAGCAAAACGAATTAAGGCATTTCGTCTCTTTTGTTGATCAGGCGACACCCAAGATTCGAACTGGGGAACGAGGATTTGCAGTCCTTCGCCTTACCACTCGGCCATGCCGCCCCAACTAAGGGGATTTCCAATGTTGATTGGTCCCCAACCAACATTTAACTATCGACTGTAAAGAGGATTTGCAGTCCTCTTTACAACCATTTAACTACAACCATTTAACTACCGACTGTAAAGAAAAGAAAGGGGATTTGGAGTCCCCAACCAACCCTTTAACTACAGACAGAGGATTTGTAGTCCCCAACCAACGACTGTAAAGGGGATTTCGAGTCCCCCAGTCGCCAACCAACCATTTAACTATCGACTGTAAAGAGGATTTCGAGTCCCCCAGTCGCCAACCAACATTTAACTACCGAAGAGCTCGATTTTCATATTCTATATTATAGATAGAATCTATCTATATGTCAACCCCAGCTAGAACAGATATAGAATATAAAAGTATCCTCATAAAAATGAATTTATTGTCTTAATAATACCGGTCCTTATCCCATTTTATGCGCAGATTAGATAAGTTCAGTGGATTCGAGAAGTTCATAACCAAAAAATAACTAAAAATACCGGAAGAAATAAAGTCAAATTCTTACGAAGAAGCCCTTTGAATGATGAATGTATGGATTCGCGCATATAAAAAGAGGTTAACCACCTCCCATTGCGTATTGATGCTTATCGGGTATAGAATAGATCTGCTTCTCTTTGTTCCTACAAATGGAATTGGAACGTTATGACTAAAATATTAAACAGGATAGAAAAAGGATTAATCCTTTATTCGGGATAATTCACTGAACAAAGAGGGATCCATAACATAGTTTTTTCTAGTGTCTAGTGTAATAAAGTTACATAGTGTTTATTTTTCGTTAATATTAATAATTATTAGTACGTTAATATTTAAATATTAATAATTTTAATATTACTAATTAATATTAATTAAGGGGTATTTCCATGGGTTTGCCTTGGTATCGTGTTCATACCGTCGTATTGAATGATCCCGGTCGTTTGCTATCTGTTCATATAATGCATACAGCTTTGGTTGCCGGCTGGGCCGGTTCGATGGCTCTATATGAATTAGCAGTTTTTGATCCCTCTGACCCAGTTCTGGATCCAATGTGGAGACAAGGTATGTTCGTAATACCCTTCATGACTCGGTTAGGGATAACCAATTCGTGGGGTGGTTGGAGTATCACAGGCGGAACTATAACGAATCCAGGTATTTGGAGTTATGAGGGTGTGGCTGGGGCGCATATTGTCTTTTCTGGCTTGTGCTTCTTGGCAGCTATCTGGCATTGGGTGTTTTGGGATCTAGAAATCTTTTGTGATGAGCGTACAGGAAAACCTTCTTTAGATTTGCCTAAGATCTTTGGAATTCATTTATTTCTCTCAGGAGTGGCTTGTTTTGGGTTTGGCGCTTTTCATGTAACGGGATTGTATGGTCCTGGAATATGGGTGTCCGATCCTTATGGACTAACTGGAAAGGTACAATCTGTAAATCCGGCGTGGGGTGTGGAAGGTTTTGATCCCTTTGTTCCGGGAGGAATAGCCTCTCATCATATTGCAGCGGGGACTCTGGGCATATTGGCCGGCTTATTCCATCTTAGTGTCCGTCCGCCCCAACGGCTATACAAGGGATTACGTATGGGAAATATTGAAACCGTGCTTTCCAGTAGTATCGCGGCTGTCTTTTTTGCAGCTTTTGTTGTTGCTGGAACTATGTGGTATGGTTCAGCAACTACCCCGATTGAATTATTTGGTCCCACTCGTTATCAATGGGATCAAGGATACTTCCAGCAAGAAATATATCGAAGAGTTGGTGCTGGGCTAGCCGAAAATCAAAGTTTATCCGAAGCTTGGTCTAAAATTCCTGAAAAATTAGCCTTTTATGATTACATTGGAAATAATCCGGCAAAGGGTGGATTGTTCAGAGCGGGCTCAATGGACAACGGGGATGGAATAGCTGTTGGGTGGTTAGGACATCCTATCTTTAGAGATAAAGAAGGACGTGAACTTTTTGTACGTCGTATGCCTACGTTTTTTGAGACATTTCCAGTTGTTTTGATAGACGAAGACGGAATTGTTAGAGCCGATGTTCCTTTTCGAAGGGCAGAATCGAAGTATAGTGTCGAACAAGTAGGTGTAACTGTTGAGTTTTACGGTGGCGAACTAAATGGAGTCAGTTATAGTGATCCTACTACTGTGAAAAAATATGCTAGACGCGCTCAATTAGGTGAAATTTTTGAATTAGATCGTGCTACTTTAAAATCCGACGGTGTTTTTCGTAGCAGTCCCCGGGGTTGGTTTACTTTTGGACATGCTTCGTTTGCTCTGCTTTTTTTCTTCGGACATATTTGGCATGGCGCTCGAACCTTGTTCAGAGATGTTTTTGCTGGTATTGATCCAGATTTAGACGCTCAAGTGGAATTTGGAGCATTCCAAAAACTTGGGGATCCAACTACAAGAAGACAAGCAGTTTGATATAGCATTGATCTTGTACTTTTCGTTTCCATTTTTGTAATTTGACAATTTGACATAGGGTATCGGGGACACCTTGATTTGACTTGCCACTTTTCTTCGACTTTTGCTCTTTTTTTTATCCGGGGGACAATCCCAACTAAACAGGTATGGAAGCTATAATTGTAAACCACAATCGAATCTATGGAAGCATTGGTTTATACATTCCTTTTAGTCTCGACTCTAGGAATAATTTTTTTCGCTATCTTTTTTCGAGAACCCCCTAAAGTTCCAACTAAAAAGGAAAGGTAAAATGATTTTTTATTATCTTACTTAATTGAAGTAAAGAATTGAAGTAGAGAGCCCCCCAATATTGATTGGGGGGCTCTCTACTTCAACTAGTCCCCGTGTTCTTCGAATGGATCTCTTAGTTGTTGGGAGGGTTGCCCAAAAGCAGTATATAAGGCATACCCGGTAAAACTTACAAGTAAACCAGATATAGAGATGGCGACTAGTGTTGCTGTTTCCATTATTAATTATTATAGAATTCTCTAAATTTTAAGACCACAATGGATCTATGATAAGATGATTTATTTACAACGGAATGGTATACAAAGTCAACAAATCTTAATTAATACAAAATAGGATTTATGGCTACACAAAGTGTAGAGGGTAGTGGTCCAAGACGAACAATTGTAGGGAATTTATTGAAACCGTTGAATTCAGAATATGGTAAAGTAGCTCCGGGATGGGGAACTACTCCTTTGATGGGCGTCGCAATGGCTCTATTTGCGATATTCCTATCTATTATTTTAGAGATTTATAATTCTTCCGTTTTACTGGATGGGATTTCAATGAATTAGATTTACAAGAATCACTAAGTCCCATCTTTTTTTTTAATATTTCATTTTAATGCTTAATACAAAGTGAAACATTTGGGTCTCGGTTTTTTTAGCCTAATCCTATTTTATTTTTCTATTCTATTTTGGTAGTTTGATCGTGGAATCCCTTTCTTTTTTGGTATTTCTGGAATATGAGTGTGCGACTTGTTATAAAAGATCCTATTAATAGTGCAGAAAATGAGTCTGTCATCTTATCTTGATAAAGATGGTTTTTTATCTCGTCAGATATTTATTCTAGTATCTGGAGCACGGAATATATGAAATGGATTACGAAGTATTAGAACTATGATTCATACTTAATATTCAGATCCCGCGGCCAAACTACAAAAAATTTCAAAAAATGCGAAAGTCTAAATGAAAAGATTTTTGAAACTCTTTGTCTATGCTTATCTCATTTTGATAAAAATAAAAAGACAACTCTCTCTTTGGATTTTTCGTCATTATATTTATTCATTCCATAAGTGATGATACGACGATTCTTGCTCAGGGAATCTTTGTACTAACTTTAAAAGTTTTTTTGAATCATCGTGGTTCTAGTATGAATCTGAGGTTTCCGATCGATTTATAGAATCTTAACAAGAAAATTCCTATCAATCAATAATAAAAATAAAGAAAACACCGGTAAGGCTGCATTAGATAAACAAAAAAAAAATACTCAATCAAAGAAAAAATCAAATGGGTAAATAGAAGATTCAAGAGGCCCGTAAGGATCAACATCAAGAAATGAATGAGCCGACTTGACATTTTAGCATTATAACCACAAAGAAGAGTTTTCGAATTTTTCTTTTTTCGTTTTCCTCTCTTCCAAGAGAATTCTTGAATCATAGCATTAAGAAGTTTCGATTACACATATCTATTTCAACAAGTATTTGGGGTTTTCTGTTTGAGCTGTACGAGATGAAATTTTCATATACGGTTCTCAGAGGGGGAGTTTTCTTGGTTTACCTATCTCAATAAAGTCTATGATTGGTTCGAAGAACGTCTCGAGATTCAGGCGATTGCAGACGATATAACTAGTAAATATGTTCCTCCCCATGTTAATATATTTTATTGTTTAGGAGGAATTACCCTTACTTGTTTTTTAGTCCAAGTAGCTACAGGGTTTGCTATGACTTTTTACTATCGTCCGACCGTTACCGAAGCTTTTGCTTCTGTTCAATATATAATGACTGAAGTTAACTTTGGTTGGTTAATCCGGTCTGTTCATCGATGGTCAGCAAGTATGATGGTACTAATGATGATCCTACATGTATTTCGTGTGTATCTCACAGGTGGCTTTAAAAAACCTCGTGAATTAACTTGGGTTACAGGTGTGGTTCTTGGTGTATTGACAGCATCCTTTGGCGTAACTGGTTATTCTTTACCTTGGGACCAAATTGGTTATTGGGCAGTAAAAATTGTAACAGGCGTGCCGGAAGCTATTCCTATAATAGGATCCCCTTTAGTAGAGTTATTGCGTGGAAGTGCTAGTGTAGGACAATCAACTTTAACTCGTTTTTATAGTTTACATACTTTTGTATTACCTCTTCTTACTGCCGTATTTATGTTAATGCATTTTCTAATGATACGTAAGCAAGGTATTTCGGGTCCTTTATAAACATAAACAATATAGATAATAGATATTAGTAATCAATCATTGATCGATTGGGGGAGGGAGAATAGTATTTTATTGCTACAAATATGGATTATTGAAAAGAATAAAACATGTATTTAGATATTTCTCTTCAACTACATTATATTATTTCAAAGAAATAATGAATAGTTGAAGCGAATTCTCCTAAGAAAAAGATGGATTATGGGAGTGTTTGACTTGGACTATTGATTTGGCCGTGCAGATATATGATATGTCTTTATCCGCCACATTGGAATCCACAACCAAATGTGTCTTTGTTCTAACCACTCCGTAAGCCATATACTCTATTTAGGATAGGTTGGTTCACTTAAAGAGAATTTTTTCTATGATCCGATCCAAGCATGTCGTGCATGAGCAGGCCCCGTAAAATCCAGTGGAATAAGTGATGTAGTAGAATCCATATATTCTATTTTTTAGCTATTTTACTTACTTAAATATACTTATCTAAAGTATCTTTAGTATTTCGTTTTTTTATTCATTATTTTTTTATTTACTTACTACGTTAGTATACTTAATAGTATGGAAATGCACCCATTTTCTTTGCATTGACTCCATTTCTGATACTATCGGGGTGAAACAGCGGATCTAAAGAATGACAGAGGCGAAACCATATTAGTAACAAGTAAATTCTTTGTATACAAAAAATATCGATATTTTTTGTAGATAAAGTCCAAAGGTCTAAGACGACCCAAAAAGCACTTGGTCATTATTACCTTTATTATTACCTTTATAGGCCCACTTGGGTAATGAGCATTTATTTACTTGTAAGAACCGAAGTCCTTGCGATGGATGATTGCTATTTTTGAAAAAGGAATCCAGTTCTTTTTTTTTTCATAAAATCATTCATATATGTGTAGCTATGGATAATATATTGATTGATTTTATAACATCTAGAGATTTGCATATGGGTACTTTTGGTTCGTTTGATTCTTGCTCGAGCCGGATGATGAAAAATTATCATATCCGGTTCTTTCGGAGGATGGATTGATAAGAATTCACCTATCCCAATAACAAAAAAACCTGACCTGAATGATCCTGTATTAAGAGCTAAATTGGCTAAAGGAATGGGGCATAATTATTACGGAGAACCCGCATGGCCTAATGACCTTTTATATATTTTTCCAGTAGTAATTCTAGGTACTATTGCATGTAATGTAGGATTAGCGGTTCTAGAACCATCAATGATTGGCGAACCCGCGGATCCATTTGCAACTCCTTTGGAAATATTGCCCGAATGGTATTTCTTTCCCGTATTTCAAATACTTCGTACAGTACCTAATAAGTTATTAGGTGTTCTTTTAATGGTTTCAGTACCCGCGGGATTATTAACAGTACCCTTTTTGGAAAATGTTAATAAATTCCAAAATCCATTTCGTCGTCCAGTGGCGACAACTGTCTTTTTGATTGGTACCGTAGTGGCCCTTTGGTTAGGTATTGGAGCAACATTACCTATTGATAAATCCCTAACTTTAGGTCTTTTTTAAATTGATTCAATTTGAAAATAAAATAGTACGATGTGTGTATCTAGGGAATAGTCACTTCAAGGTGAATTCTCCCTAGATAACACCTATTCACATAGATATATCTTTAGGAAAAAAAATCGAAAAAAAAAAGGGATGAAAATGAATATAAATCCAGCGGCTTTAAAATCGATTTTTTAGTAAATCAATTGCGAAATGCTTTTCCATTTCTAGAATGCTTAATATATGTTTTACATCTTCCATGCGAAAATGTTCAATTTTCATAAGGTCTTCTTGACTGTTCTTCAAAAGGTCCGATAATGTATGGATATTGGACCTTTTGAGACAATTATAGATCTTAGGAGTCAATTCTAATTGGTCAATAAAAATCAATTTTAATGGTATTTCTTTTTTATTTTTCCTTAGTTTAGCCAATTTATCATGAAAAGTAAAAAGGGGTAAAGTCATTTTGTGTTGATTTTTTTCTAAATGTAAGTTTTCTTTTTCTACATGTAGAAAGGGAAGAAATAAATCAATTAAATTTCGGGAGGCTTCATGAAGTGCTTCTTTAGGAGTTAAACTTCCATTTGTCCATATTTCGAGAAAAAGTATCTCTTGCTTTTCATTTCCATTTCCATAATAATAAACATTATGATTCACATTTCGAACAGGCATGCATACAGCATCTATGGAATAACTTCCGTCTTGAAGATTTTGTGTCGGTTTTATACAATAGCCACGATTCCTCTCAATTTGTAATTCAATACACAAATCAATTGGTTCCCTTAGGCTAGCGATATGTTGTGTATTATCAAGGATTTCCACAGAAGGCGGTAAGATGATGTCTTGAGCAGTTACATATCCAGGACCTTTGACACAAATAGACGCGTCACGAGTTCCATATAAATTGCTTCTCAATACAATTTCTTTCAAATTCATTAATATTTCATGTACTGATTCTTGAATACCCCCTATAGTAGAAAATTCGTGTGGTATTTTCTCAGATTTTGCACGTGTGATACATGTTCCTTCTATTTCTCCAAGCAAAGCTCTTCGCATCGCAATGCCTATTGTGTCGGCTTGACCTTTCATAAGTGGAGACAGAATAAAACGTCCATAATAAAGACGTTTACTGTCAACTCTCGATTCAACACACTTCCACTGTAGTGTTCGAGTAGATATTCTGACTTTCTCTCGAACCATAATAAGATTCTTCTTTTTGTTATAAAATCCTTGAATTTTTTATTTCTCTTGAAATCTCTTCAATGTTTATTTGCGTCTTTTTTTAGGAGGCCTGCAGCCATTATGGGGCATAGGGGTTACATCCCGGACGAAATTTAATATTATACCACTTCGACAAATAGCTCTTAATGCCGCATCTCTTCCGCGACCCGGACCCTTTATCAGGACTTTCGCTCGTTGCATACCTTGATCCATTGCTATCTGAATAGCATCTTTCGCTATGGTTTGAGCGGCAAAAGGTGTCCCCTTTCTTGGGCCCTTGAATCGACAAGTGCCCGCGGAGGACCAATAGATCACCCGACCCCGCACATCTGTAACGGTTACAATAGTATTGTTAAAACTTGCTTGGATATGAATAACTCCCTTTGGTATTTTAGGTGTATTTTTACGAGGACGTCTTTTCCTGCGCCAAGCAAGTCTTGTTACAAATTTTACCATATTTTATTATCTCAAAAAAAAGTCCGAGACCTATGGATATATCCATTTCGTGTCAAAATAGATCCTTTTTTTTTATTTGTATTTATCTATCAGATCCTTTAGATAGTCCTTTTCTTTATTTTGACAAATTATCCTTGTCTTTGTTTATGTCTCGGGTTAGAGCAAATTACTCTAATTCGTCCTTTTCTACGTATTAGTCGACATTTTCCACAAATTTTACGAGCGGAGGGCCTTATTTTCATATTTTGCGTTCCTTAATTTTGAATATACAGACTTTTTTTTGAAGAAAAAGAGTTTTTTTTTTCAATCTTGATTGAATTGTATCCCCATAAAAAAAAGAAATATTGAAGTTCAAAAATTACCTAATCTTTCGAATTGTTGTTCTGGAGTCTCTAAATTAGACGCTCTCCTCTCCGGTCGAATCATAATTATAATGAGGCTTATTGACTCTATTTCCTGGTGGTATAAAACAAAACTTTGTTAGGTCTTTCTTGAAACAGAACCTAAAACAGAACCTAAAACAGGATCTTCATTATCTAAAGGAACCCGTAACATACCCTTCCCTTGGAAAGTGATTCAATAAGTAAACCTTTGTGAATTGCTTTTTATTCTTTATATTCTTTATATTCTATATCCTTCGATTCTATAATATAGAATAAAAAATAAGGATATTCTATATAAAACTATCTTGAAGTATCCGCAAATTTAATGTAGCAGCAATGCTATTCAAATCTCGGACTTGTTCTTTTTTTTTACAAAAAAAATCCAAATAGATATAATTTGGATATCAGAAGGATTACCATATGTGACACAAGATTTCTCCGCCGATTCTTTTTAGTCGAGCCTCTCGATCTGTCATTATACCCCGAGAAGTCGAAAGAATTACAATTCCCATCCCGTCTAAAATTCTAGGAATTTGTTGATACTTAGAATAGATTCGTAAACCGGGTCGACTAATCTGTTTTAATTTAAGACTAGTTCTATATTGTTTTTTTTTAGTTTTTCTATGTCGTCTATGTCGTAAGGTTAAAACCAAGAAATTTTTGTTGCCTTCCTGATGTTTCCTCACATTTTCAATAAAACCTTCTCGTAAAAGGATTTTCACAAAGTTTTCAGTGATATTAGTAGATACTATTCGAACGATTCCTTTTCCGCCCATGTCAGCATTTCGTATAGAGGTTATTATATTAGCAATTGTGTCTTGACTCATTATAAACTAACATTTTGAGTTTTGATATAATTAACATTGTCTTTTTGCTTTTGTTTTTTTTAATTCATATTCATGAATTTTATTATTAAGGTATTTACGTTAAACATAATCTACTAATTAATTTGATTAATCGGTTGAATTCAAATACTATAATCAAATAGTCTAACTATATAATGTTTTCTATCTCATCTTACAATGCTTTTCTAACGCTTTATCTTATAATACTTCAGGTGCTAATGAAACTATTTTTGTGAAATTGACCTGCCTCAATTCCTCGGCAATCGGGCCAAAAATTCGACTTCCCTTTGGATTTCCTTTTTGATCAATGACAACTGCAGCATTATCATCATATCGTATAATAATGCCGCAGTCGCGTTTGAGTTGTTTCCGAGTACGTACAATTACAGCTCTGATCACTTCGGATTTTTCTAGAGTGGAATTGGGTGCTACTTCCTTGATCACAGCAATAATAACGTTGCCAATATGACCGTATCCCCGATTACCAGCCCCGAGGATTCGAATACACATCAATTTTCGGGCTCCGCTGTTATCTGCTACATTCAAATAGGTCTGAGATTGGATCATATCATTTTTTTAATCTGTTATTTTAATGCAAAAGAAAAAAAAAAGAAATATTGTTTGTCCAAAAATAAAAAAAGAAACTTACAATTTTTTTTCATTCCAAAGTCCCTTTTTTCTTTGGTTCTATATTCCTATTTTAAAATAATGAATTGAGTTCGTATAGGCATTTTGGATGCTGCTATTGAGATAGCTTTTCTGGCCATATTTTCTGCTACTCCGCCCATTTCATAAAGTATTTTACCTGGTTTAACGACAGCTACCCAATATTCGGGATCTCCTTTCCCCGAACCCATACGTGTTTCTGCGGATCTTATCGTAACTGGTTTATCGGGAAATATACGTACCCATATTTTTCCACCGCGGCGTATATTTCGTGTCATTGCCCGACGGCCTGCTTCTATTTGTCTAGACGTAATCCAAGCGGGTTCAAGTGCCTGAAGAGCATATCTACCGAAACAAATACGATTACCTCGATAAGACATTCCTTTCATTCTCCCTCTATGGTGTTTACGGAATCTGGTTCTTTTAGGGTTATAGTTGATCATTGGTTCACAATTCCATCTCTATTACAGAACTGGACATGAGAGTTTCTTCTCATCCAGCTCCTTGCGAATGAAATAATTATAAAAATATACATATAGTTGATGAGTAATAGACTGAATCATTAGATTCTTTGAGATTTCATCTAATCTATTTATTCGAAATTTGTATCTATTTTTTTATATAGAACTACGTATTCTATGTCAATTCTAGATTGATAGATAATTTGAAATTCAAATTTGTAGATAATTATTTTATCTAATTTATGTATAATGGACTTTTTTTCTTATAATCTTCTAATGATAATGAATCTATATCTATATTTATTATGATGATATCAGATCACTTAAAATTTAGAAATCCAATAACATAAAAAAACCTTCGCGGGCGAATATTTACTCTCTTCCGTTTTTACTTTATTTCTAGGGTTATCCCCAAACCTCTCCTCTCAAAATAAAAAAAATGGATTGTTTCTTGGTTCGTTTCGCCATCCTGCCCGTTAAAAAAATATTAAGATTTATTTTCAATAGAATCTTATGTCTTTACAGGTTCCGTCGTTCCCATCGCTTCTCGGTTAATGGTTAGGTCTTAATTCTATAATGAAGCCTCCAATCCAATTTTTTCTTGAGCCAATTTTATCAGTCTTTATTGGCTCGAGGCTCTTAATTTTTTGTTTTATGAGTAGGATTTTGACTATCAATAAATAGCTATTGGTGCTTTATTACATTAGCTTTTACGAGATGACTCGTAGACCTTACATATTGGAATCATATATCATTAATTTTTTTTTCTTTCTCTCACCCTATCATTTATCTGTATAATTTTTGATTTTGCTTTACAATTCATAATCAAATTGCTTTTTTTTATTTATGTAATGTAAAAAAGAGTAAAAAAGATTGCAATTCCTACAATACAAAGGCCAATATATCATATCTTGACTGCTTTTTTGAATCCAGATCCAGATAATGTGAAGCGATGAGTTGGTTATTAATTCTATATTTATTCATTCATAGTATTGATCAGTCTATTTTTTTAAGATTGACCTTTACCTTTAAAAACCAACGGGTCACACACTAAGCATAGCAAGTACATTAAATAATCAATCGAATTTTTTATTTTATTTAACCTTATAGAATTTTCGAATTTTTCTTTTTTTGATTGGTCAGAAAAAGAATGAAAGAATTTATCATTTTTTGTTCTATCAAAGATATCAAAGAAAGGGTATAATGGAAAGATTAAGTCAAGTAAAGGTTGACTATTCTGCGTCTAAAATATCCAAATTTTTAGGCCTAATGCCCCATAAATAGTTCGAACCGTATAGGAGCAATAATCAATTTTAGCTCGAAGGGTTTGTAAAGGAACCCTACCCTCTCTAACCCATTCGATGCGTGCCATGTCTTTTCCGCCAAGGCGCCCTGCAATTTGTACTTGAATTCCTTTTGTATCGGCGCGCTTGGCTAATTCAATAGCCTTTTTTATTGCTTTGCGAAATGAAACTCGATTCTTTAATTGTTCGGCTATAAATTCTGCAAGAATATTAGGATCCTTGTAAGGCTTTGGAATTCTTGTAAGATTAATGTTCAGTTTTTGATTTATAGGATTAAGTTCTTTTTGTACAATCATCTGTAATTCTTCGATTACATTCATCTTCTTCAATTCTTCCATTACATTCATCTGGAATTCTTTGATTTTTTTAGGGTTCCTTTCTATTAATAATTTTTGGAATCCCAGATATATTCTAACCTGAATCACATCAATTCGTTTTTGAATCTCTATACGTGAAATCCCTACAACACCAGAAGGAATTTTGATATTCTTTTGTACATAATTTTGGATAGAGTTTCTTATTTTCTTATCTTCTTGAAGACCCTGAGAATAATTTTTTGGTTGTGCAAACCAAAGAGAATGATGATTTTGAGTTGTACCAAGTCGGAAACCGAGTGGATTTATTTTTTGTGCCATAATCTCCCATTACTAGAATATATATCATGAAATGTCATATTTGTGGCCTTTTTTTACTTATTCGAAGTTTTAAGCATATCTTATATTCTTCATATAAATATAAGGATATATCTTTCAATACAATATTTATATGACAAGTTAGAGTTAGTCTTTTTATCGTAGAACCTCGTCCTCTTGTTAATAAACAAGCATCCATATTCTCTTTCTTCTTGTTCTTTGTTCTACTATTCATTTTAATTTCAAAAAAGAATCTATAAAAAAAGTCAAAAAACTATTTAGTAAAAAAACGATTACTTTTCCAATTCCTTTTAACTTTTATCCAATTCCTTTTAACTTTTATTTTAACTTTTATTTTAACTTTTAAAAGTTTCAAAATAATCAAACTAACGACGAGATTTATTATCGTTTTTTGGATGCCCCTTGAAAGAAAGAGTAGGTGAAAATTCTCCCAATTTATGACCCACCATATAATCTGTTATATAAATAGGTATTTTTTCTTTTCCATTATGGATAGCGATAGTATGGCCAATCATTGTAGGTATGATGGTGGATGCCCGGGACCACGTTACTATTATTTGTTTTTCCGCCTTTGTGTTAAGTTTCTTTATTTTTCTTAATAAATGATTTGCTACAAAAGGATTTTTTTTTAGCGAACGTGTCACAGTGAATTTCTCCTATTTTATTTTTATTTGATTTTTTTTTAGAAGAAACAAATTCGATTTTCTCTCCTATTTACTACGGCGACGAAGAATCAAATTATCACTATATTTCTTCCTTTTTCTACTTCTTCTTCCAAGTGCCGGATAACCCCAAGGGGTTGCGGGTTTTTTTCTACCAATCGGGGCCCTCCCCTCACCACCCCCATGGGGATGGTCTACAGGGTTCATAACTACTCCTCTTACTACAGGACGTTTACCTAGCCAACATTTTGATCCGGCTCTACCCAAACTTTTTTGTTTCACCCCGGCATTCCCTACTTGTCCGACTGTTGCTGAGCAGTTTTTGGATATTAAACGAACCTCCCCAGAAGGTAGTTTTAATGTGGCCGATTTCCCCTCTTTTGCAATCAGTTTCGCTACAGCACCCGCAGCTCTAGCTAATTGTCCACCCTTTCCAAGTGTGATTTCTATGTTATGTATGGCCGTGCCTAAGGGCATATCGGTTGAAGTAGATTCTTCTTTTTGATCAATCAAAACCTCTTCCCAAACTGTACAAGCTTCTTCCAAAGCATACGGCTTTCTGGGTGTAGATGATGATATCTATACAGGTGGATCTTCTATATCGTAAAATGAAGTAAAGTACTACATGAGTGGATATATAGGAATCAAAATCTGCCGAATCACTCATGTTATGCTCTTCTACATCCTAGGTCTTCCCGTTCCTTCATCTGGCTTATGTTCTTCATGTAGCATTCAGACCGAATGACTCTATGAAATTACGTCGATACTTCCACATATGTCGATACTTCCACATACGTCGATACTTCCACATATTGGGGGTAACGTAGGAGACATCTCTATTTTTCCCCCGGGGAATCTTTAGAATTCCCACTGCTTAGCTTTCAATTCGCCTCTGACCATCAAATGAAATGTGAATACCCCGTCCTCCTCTCTTTGAAACAAGGGGCGCTTCTGGTTCTGTCGGTGCTTGAAACAATTTGGTTTTCTCCATATTACTATATCTCTAGAGTCAATAATTTGATATTTGATATGAGGAACTACTGAACTCAATCACTTGCTGCCGTTACTCTTCAGTTTTCTGTTGAGGTCTATCCTGTAGAGGTACTCAATTTGGATCAGTGATCGATTTCTAGGTTTCGTCGTAAACCTAATTGGTTACTTCCAATTACGTAAATCCATAGTTCAAACCGCACTCAAAGGTAGGGCATTTCCCATTTTTATAGGAACTTCTGTACCAGAAATAATGGTATCTCCAATTAGAGTCCCTCTGGGATGTAAAATATATCTCTTCTCACCATCCCCATAGTGTATGAGACAAATGTATGCATTTCGATTAGGGTCGTATTCTATGGTTACGATTCTACCATATATGTCTTTTTCATTCCGTCGAAAATCGATTTGACGGTATAGACGCTTATGACCTCCCCCTCTATGCCTTGCGGTAATGATTCCTCTGGCATTACGGCCTTTACCACAACGATGCTGTCCATAGATCAAATTCTTTCGTGTATTTCGCGTATTGGATTTCACTTGACTGTCTACGGCTCCATT